CAACAAAAAAAATTCTTGAAAAATACATTGACAATAATGAAATAAATAAAGATAAAGAAAGAATTAATAAAAAAAAACAAAATAAAATTGACTTCATTTCGCCTATGACTATAAAAAGGGGTTTTGATAATCTTAGAAATAGTAAGCAGAAGCCACATCTTTTTTTTGATTTATCTTATTTGTCACAAAAATATGTATTTTTTAAATTGTCACAAACCCAAGTTATTAACTTCAATAAGTTAAGATCTATTCTTCAATATAATGGACCATCTTTTTTTCTTAAGAATGAAATAAAGGATTTTTTTGGAAGACAAGGAATATTTGATTCCAAAGTAAGACATAACAAACTTTCAAATTATGAAAAGAATCCATGGAAAAACTGGTTAAGAAGTAATTATCAATATGATTTATCTCAGATTACATGGTCTACATTAGTCCCACAAAAATTGCGAAATCAAATAAATCAATGCCATACGTCTCAAAATGATGATTTAAAGAAATGGTATTCCTATGAAAAAGACCCATTATTGGATTACAAAAAAAAACAAAATTTGAAAGTATATTTATTACCAAATAAAGAGGAGAATTTTCAAAAAAACTATAGATATGATCTTTTCTCATATAAATATATTAATTCTGAAACTAAGAATAAGCCTGATATTTATAGAGCATCATTAGAAACAATAAAGAAGCAAGAAAATTCCACCAAAAAAAAAGAATCTTTTTTTAACATAGTCAAGAATATTCCTATCAAGAATTATCTAGAAAAAAGTGATATTATATATATGGAAAAAAATACAGATAGAAAATATTTGGGTTGGCAATTTAATACAAATATTCAGGTTGAACCTAATATAAGGGAGAATTCTCATAATAATGGTCTTTTTTATCTTCCGATTAAATCTAATTCCGAAATCAATTATAAAAAGGTCTTTTTTGATTGGATGGGGATGTCTTTTGATTGGATGGGAATGAATGAAAAATTCTTAATCTTAAATCACCTCATATCGAATCCGAAAGTTTTTTTATTTCCAGAGTTTTTAATACTTTATCATAAATATAAAGAGAAACCTTGGTTTATCCCAAGCAACTTACTTCTTTTTAATTTGAATATAAATCCTAATTTTAGTGAAAATCCAAATATCAAAGGAAAGCAAGAGGCGGATGAATATTTTTTAAATTTTAGCCCATCAAATTCAAAACAATATTTTGAATTAAAGAAGCAAAACAATATTGAAGAATATTTTTTAGAATCCATCGAAAAACTAAAAGTATTCCTTAAAGGGGATTTTCCTTTGCAATTAAGATGGACTGGACGTTTGAATCAATTGAATCAAAAAATGATGAATAATATCCAGATATATGGTCTCCTGGTTAGCCTCATAAATGTAAGAAAAATTACTATATCCTATATTCAAAGGAAAGAAATGAATCTGGATATAATGAGAAGGCGTTTAAATCTTACACAATTAACGAAAAAGGGAATATTAATTATGGAACCTACCCGTCTATCTGTAAAAAATGACGGACAGTTTTTTATGTATCAAATCATAGGTATTTCATTGGTTCATAAAAGTAAGCACCAAAGTAATCAAAGATACCGAAACCCAAAAAATGTTGCTAAGAATAATTTTGATGAATCCATTACAAGACATAAAAGTCTAAATAAAGACAAAAATAATTATGATTTGCTTGTTCCTGAAAAAATTTTATCATCTAGACGTCGTAGAGAATTGCGAATTCTAATTTCTTTCAATTTGAATTTAAAGAATCAGAATGGTGTGCATAGAAATAAAACATTTTCCAAGGAGAACAAGATAAAAAATTGGAGTCAATTTTTGGATGAAAGTCAAAATTTTGACCGAAAAAAAAATGAATTAATTAAATTAAAGTTCTTTTTTTGGCCTAATTATCGATTAGAAGATTTAGCTTGTATGAATCGCTATTGGTTTGATACCAATAATGGGAGCCGCTTGAGTATGTTAAGGATATATATGTACCCCTGATTTAAATTTTTGAGTTTTGTATCTATTCTGTTGTTCTATCAATCATATTTTTCATTTTTTTTCTGTCCGTGATCCGTAAATATCCATGTTATATGCAAAGAACCCAATGCTCATATGCCTTGTCTTACATCCCCCTATCGGATAAGTAAATGGCGTAGCGTAAAAATGAAAACTATATATAAATTAATCAACAGAATCTTCGTACTAAACGAGTTGGTATCATCTTTTTTTTTGTATGACTATACAAACGAACTCCAAAAAAAGATTCATTAATGTTCATTGAAAAAAACAGGAATCTATAAAAAATTTTTGATTATTGTGTATACTACATTAAAATTTCTTACATTATTATTACTATTATTACTGATCAATAAAATAAATATCTGTAAAAAGGGGAGTGCGAAATTCTTTTATGGTAAAAAATGCATTTATTTCAATTATTTTGCAAGAACAAGAAGAAAACAAAGAAAATAGCGGATCTGTTGAATTTCAAG